AACACAGGTGGGGGCTAAGTAAATCAATGGAAAGTCTTGGTCCTATTGGAAATACCAGGGGAAGTGAAGACCCCATTATAAATGATACAGATAAAAACATTCATAGTTATAGTTGGAGTGATAGTGGTAGTTATAGTTGCAGTAATGTTGATCATTTCTTCGGTGTGAGCGACATTTTGAGTTTCATCTCTGATGAAACTTTTTTAGTTAGGGATAGTAATGGTAAAGGTTATTCCGTATATTTTGATATTGAAAATCGGATTTTTGAGATTGACAATGATAGTTCTTTTCTGAGTGAACTAGAAAGTTCTTTTTCTAGTTATCTGAGTAATGGGTCCAAGAATGACAATCCCTACTATGATAGTTACATGTATGATACTAAATATAGTTGGAATAATCACATGAATAGTTGCATTGATAGTTATCTTCGTTCTGAAATCAGTATTGATAGTTACATTTCAACTGGTAGCGACAATTTCAGTGAAAGTTACATTTATAGTTACATTTTTAGTGAAAAGGTAAGTGGTAGTGACAGTGAGAGTTCTAGTATAAGAACTAGCGGTAATGACAGTAATTTCAATGTAAGAGAAAGAGATAATGATTTCGATAGAAATCAAAAATACGGACGTTTATGGGTTCAATGCGAAAATTGTTATGAATTAAATTATCGGAGTTTTTTTAGATCAAAAATGAATATTTGTGAACAGTGTGGATATCATTTGAAAATGAATAGTTTAGATAGAATCGAACTTTCGATTGATTCGGGCACTTGGAATCCTATGGATGACGACATGGTCTCTATGGACCCCATTGAATTTCATTCAATGGAGGAACCCTATAGAGATCGTATTGATTCTTATCAAAGAAATACGGGTTTAACTGAGGCTGTTCAAACAGGCATAGGTCAACTAAATGGTATTCCCATAGCAATTGGGGTTATGGATTTTCAGTTCATGGGAGGTAGTATGGGATCCGTAGTAGGCGAGAAAATCACCCGTTTGATCGAGTATGCTACTAATGAATCTATACCTGTTATTATGGTGTGTGCTTCTGGAGGAGCACGCATGCAAGAAGGAAGTTTGAGCTTGATGCAAATGGCTAAAATATCTTCCGCTTCATATAATTATCAATTAAATAAAAAACTATTCTATGTATCAATCCTTACATCTCCTACAACCGGTGGGGTGACAGCCAGTTTTGGTATGTTGGGAGATATCATTATTGCCGAACCCAATGCCTACATTGCATTTGCGGGTAAAAGAGTAATTGAACAAACATTAAATAAGACAGTGCCCGATGGTTCACAAGTGGCTGAGTATTCATTCCATAAGGGCTTATTCGATCCAATCGTACCACGTAATCCTTTAAAAGGTGTTCTAAGCGAGTTATTTCAACTCCATGGTTTCTTTCCCTTGAATCAAAATTCAAGTGAAGCGCGAGGTTCAGTTATTTGTAGCGAATAAGTACTTAAGTCATCAGAATCAACGTAAAAATAATAAGAATGGAGATTTCTTTGGTGACATAAGTTCTAATTGTAGTAAGAATCAGAAGTTACGGATAATTACTTTTTTATTTTTTCCTCCAGATCTATTTTTCATCCTACCCCTACTTCATGATTAGTAATTCATGATTAGTAATCAGGAATCCTCTATCAACAGGATAAGGGGGTAATTCTTCTTTCCGCAAAATTGGGAAAATCAAAAAAAATGAATGTTTACTTCTTACGTATTACGTAAGAATAGATAGAATAATTAAATAGAAGTGTAGATAGAAGTGTTGCATATTTTGCTATCTTCCGAGAACCACTATTTTTGATTTTACTATGAATCCATGTTGGATCGGATTCTAATGAATCCTTCGGAAACTCGTAAGAAATTCTTTTTTAGAAGAGAAGATAAAGACAAGACGGGAGAACAAAAGTAATAAAGTGGATTCTCATACATATATTTCGTGTCGAAAGATGAGTAGGTACACTTATTTAGTTCTACATTTCTTGCACTTATTATATACTTATATAATATATATTATATTAAGTATATAATAAGATATCTTCATAACAGGTATAAATATTAAATCGGGGCACCCATTCTATGACAGATCTCAATTTACCCTCTATTTTTGTGCCTTTCGTGGGCCTAGTATTTCCGGCAATTGCAATGGCTTCTTTATCTCTTCATGTTCAAAAAAACAAGATTGTCTAGATCCGATGGGACCTAATTTCATCAATTTATTTCAACACTTAGACTTGGATCAGAATAGGATCTCTATTTAGTGGAATATGGTATGACATGTAGTAGCCCCTCCGAATACAAATGAAAGGGCTCTTATGTATGCGGATACATGATATATGGATAAATGCATGTATATGCGGGTATAGCTGTTATAAAATGAATCACGGATATCTGAAGAAATAGAAAGTCAATGTATTTATATGTATGTAGATATACATAGTGGGATCATATGAAGGGGATCTTTTTATTTTATATCTAACCAATTCAATGAATTACTCCTAATGGTTTCCAATAGTGCTAGTTGATGAGAGTTACTTCGGGAGCAACAAAAATGAATTTGGATTATTATCTCAATTCTAATAGAATGCAACTGGATCTAGTATGAACTGGCGATCAGAACGTATATGGATAGAACTTATAACGGGGTCCCGAAAAACAAGTAATTTCTGCTGGGCCTGTATCCTTTTTTTAGGATCACTAGGATTCTTATTGGTTGGAACTTCCAGTTATCTTGGTAAGAATCTGATATCCTTATTCCCATCTCAGCAAATCCTTTTTTTTCCACAAGGGATCGTGATGTCTTTCTATGGGATCGCAGGTCTGTTCATTAGCTCCTATTTGTGGTGCACAATTTCGTGGAATGTAGGTAGTGGTTATGATCGATTCGATAGAAAAGAAGGAATAGTTTGTATTTTTCGTTGGGGATTTCCTGGAATAAATCGTCGAATCTTCCTTCGATTCCTTATGAGAGATATTCAGTCGATCAGAATGGAAGTTAAAGAGGGTCTCTATTCTCGTCGTGTCCTTTATATGGAAATAAGAGGCCAGGGAGCCATTCCCTTGACTCGTACTGATGAGAATTTGACTCCACGAGAAATTGAACAAAAAGCTGCTGAATTGGCCTATTTCTTGCGTGTACCAATTGAATTGAAATGAAGAATGAATGCCCTCTCAGTATGATGATATGAGAGGGAAGGAAATCAGGAATCCCTTTTTAAATATAACTGAAGTTTCTTTGGACGCTCATTCGAGCAAAACATATTAGAGTCTATTTCCCCGTTCCGTTGGTAATACCGCTGCGGCCTATAGAATCAAGCAGGTAGACGTACACGGAACAACCATAATAAGAAGCCCTTTTTGTCCACCAAAAAGGGATTTTTTATGCGATGCGTATGGAACTCAACTCAATTCTTTCATTTTAATATTTTTTTTTCTTAATTTGAATTAAAGGCTAAGTATTCATCACATATATCAGAACATTTCGGAATACAGAATTCCTCTTTTTAGTTTTTAGACCCAATATTTGGTTTGGAATTGATACGTTAGATTATCTCTCTTTTATCAATCGATGCTTCTTTTTATCCTTTCTTTTGCTCTTTGATAACCAAACGATTGGATCTCTCATAATCATCCAATTTTGATCTCGTTTTGCTACCCATTTCGGATTTCATCATCAATATTTTTCATAAATATACCCTCAATTATTCCTGGTCTGTGGGTAACCAATGAAACATTTCGAAATAATTGAGGGGAGTTCTTTCGTCTTGAAATCCGAATAGAATAATATTCATTACTTCAAGCGGCTCTTTCGGATATTCATCGAAAGGAACAAATGTGGATGCAATTGGTTCGAATTTGACCAATTGAAATATCTGGGAACAATATTGGAATTGGATTAGTTCTTCATTCGAAATGGACCCTTCCTTATTCTATTTCGATATTTAGATCCAAGGACTAAACAATTCAAAAAAAAAATAGGGAACATATTTATAGGTTCCATACCTTGTTATATAACTCATGCTTCATAGAAATATCAGGTCAGATAGAGTCGACGAATGAAACAGGTTCATTAACAATTCACAGATGAAACGTGCCAAAAAAGCCAAAAAAGAAAAGAAAGAATCGACCCCCCTCCCATTCCCATATCTTGCATCTATAGTATTGTTGCCCTGGTGGATTTCTCTCTCATTTAAGAAATGTTTCGAACCCTGGGTTACTCATTGGTGTAATACCAGACAATCCAAATTTTTTTTGAATGATATTCAAGAGAAGGGCACTCTAGAAAGATTCATAGAATTAGAAGAACTATTCCTGTTGGACAAAATAATAAAGGAGTACTACCCGGACACACATATACAAAGGCTTTGGATAAGAATCCACAAAGAAACGATACAATTGGTCAAAATTCACAATGAGGATCATAATCATATCATTTTTTGTCTCTCGACAAATATAATCTCTTTCACTATTCTAAGTGGTTATTCCATTCTGGGTAATGAAGAGCTTTTTATTCTGAATTCTTGGGTTCAGGAATTCCTCTATAACTTAAGCGACACAATAAAAGCCTTTTCGATTCTTTTATTCACCGATTTATGTATCGGATTCCACTCACCCCATGGTTGGGAACTAATGATTGGTTCAATCTACAAAATTTTTGGATTTGCTCATAACGATCAAGTTATATCGGGTTTTGTTTCCACTTTTCCAGTCTTTCTAGATACATTTTTAAAATATTTGATCTTCCGTCATTTAAATCGTGTATCTCCTTCACTTGTAGTGATTTATGATTCAATAAATGAGGAACTCATTTGATCTGCTGATATCAATCAAATCATAATGTTACTTCATACATAAACAAACCATTTCAAATCTGACTCATTCTTTTCTACCCGTCCGGGGGATTCCTCCTATATTCCGGTACAATTATTCCAGTACAATAGCAGAATCGTGGATAGGGAACTATACTAGCTACCTACCTAATTTATTGTA